CTTCTCTTTTATTGCCGGTTCTATTCGGGATAGCGACAGCCCCGGGCGTGCTCTATCAAAAGAAAATTCCCATTCAATGCATGAAATGAAGTAGGATAATTTTATGATAATTCCTTATTGACAATATATCTAAATAATAGATATCTGTGTAACAATTTATGTTCTGGGGTTTACATAAACTCATATGTTTTGTTATAATTGAAATTGAGAAATATTTTTTGATTAAAAAATCAATACTGATTCGTTCTGTCTCAATTTGTATTTTGTCATTAGGAAAACACAATTTGAAATTCAAATTCCAGAATCGTTCATGAATTCGAAGTAAGGGGTCAATAGTCAATGGTTCTAATTTCTCGTCTGAAAAATACCCATTTGATTTCTCAATAGAAAAACGAGAGAATGTTTTTAGCATTGTGTATTTTCAGATACTATACAATCAATCATAAGGGATAGATCAAATCCAATCAAAAGGGGTCTTTCTTTTATTTTAGGAAATAAAGGATTAAGGAAAACAGAAGTCAAAATGCAAGTACAATAAAAATTCAGTAATCCGGGAAAAATTGCATCTATTCTATTTTGTATCATTTTGGCGGCATGGCCGAGTGGTAAGGCGGGGGACTGCAAATCCTTTTTCCCCAGTTCAAATCCGGGTGTCGCCTGAATCACCAAAAAAATCGAAATCATAATCGATTTATTGGATTGGTTTCTCAATAGTGTTTGGTAGAACCCCTTTTTGACTCTGCGACATTAATTCCACTATTATTAGTGAGGAATAATGAAAAAATTCCTTCGTATTTATAGAGATAGGGGACATAATGCACATGGATATAGTAAGTCTCGCTTGGGCTGCTTTAATGGTAGTCTTTACATTTTCCCTTTCACTCGTAGTGTGGGGAAGAAGTGGACTTTAGAAGTACTACTAATTGAGTTCAGGAATCAAACCGTATCGATTGTTTTATAGATCATTCTTTTGAACTATTTAAAATCAAATCTTTTCTTTGAATTTGGAATCCCATTGGATTCCAATGGAGTAATCTATGATAGGAATCATACTTTTTCAATCAAAGAGATATTTCATCGATTCCCATCTTTGTACTTCGAAAAGAAAGGGATTCAGATGATTGGAAATTTATTCCAACCTAAAATTCTTCCGAAATTTTCTATTTCAATCAATGGGAATGGGCTCTTACTATCTTTATAGATGGATACTAAGGAAGACCGGACCTTTTTTCTTTTTTTTGATTTCCCTTTTACTCTTCAAAAAAGAAGTCGTTTTGTTAAGCGTATACGCACTTTCTATGAGAAATGATATAGAGATAGTGGTTGTTTAAGGAGAGACTGGGCAATAATAAAATATTGCCTCGGGCGAGTTACATATCGGGCATTTACCCTTTGGTTTCTATTTTTAGAAAGGCGGTTTATGCTTTATCGACTTATTTCATATCACGGTTCTGACGTTAAAAATAGGCGAGTTTTCCTCTTCCTTATTAATAAAAGGAAAGGAATTAGAATCCTACAGATAAGAATTATTTCAGATTGATCGGAACAAATAACAAATAGATGTAGGAAATTGGGTCTTATGTCAATTCCATACAATATATGGAATATATAGATATGGAATTAATATACACATATATGAAGAGAATATTGTAGATTGATATATAGAAACTTAAACCTTTATCTTTATTCTAGATTACAACTTTATAGACTAAGAGATAGATAGTATAAAAATTCATTTTTATACTATCTATCTCTTATAAAATTGCCGACTATAATTATAGTGCGCTCATTTCATTTAAGTTAAGACGTGAAATTGGAATCCCTTTCATTTGACTTTGTCCATTTTTGATAAGAACTTGGAAGGAAAGTTTTATTCAAATGAATTTGAAAATTCAATTGAATTAATCATTTTGACTGACTGTTTTTACGTAAATGATAAGTAGAAAAGCGGTAGGAACTAGAATGAATAGTGCAGTAGCAATAAATGCAAGAATATTGACTTCCATAATCTCATCGGTTTTTTACTTCGCAATAACTCGGGATTTAATCCCCTAGAGATGATAAATCTTTTGTCTATCGTCTGTAAATTCAATGAATGAATTACCTCTTGATGATCTTGAACCGGATCACTATCATGAATAACAATATCTGATCTATCAAATCAACCCGTTGTCAAGACTTGAATAGTATAACATAGGAAGTTCTTTTATCCATACCGAATTCCAATTTTGATTCCTGACTCAATTACTCAAAAATTTTATTTATCATCCGTTTCCTTGTTTTTTCTATAACCCACCTTGCGTCTTCCTTGGACAATCTTCTGATGAAGGATCATCAGATTGCCTTTCCACTTCAATTAATTACATAGTTCCAAACCTAACAAACAATAAAAGCGAAATGGAAAAATAGGAAAGCAAAAAGAAATCAAGACTTCTTTTTGCTTTGGGAATGAAAGTATATCCCTCGACACTCTTTACTGGTTCATAGAAAGGGAAAAATG